TGTTGTATATTATGAAACTTTGATATAAAGAGTCTATAACTATAATTGATTGGGGCATTTTACATATAATAAGATATTAATATCTGTAAAATCAAAATAAATGGAGAATTTTGTGTATATTATGAAACTTTGATATAAAGAGTCTATAACTATAATTGATTGGGGCATTTTACATATAATAAGATATTAATATAAACCCTTTAAAAATAATAAATATTAATCTTAATATTATTATAAGGGTACCCCCTTATTAAAGAATTTATTAACAATAATTGATTGAGTCACTATACATAGATGTCAAGAGATTTTGTATGGGGTCCTGTAAAATCAAAATAAATGGAGAATTTTGTGTATATTATGAAACTTTGATATAAAGAGTCTATAACTATAATTGATTGGGGCATTTTACATATAATAAGATATTAATATATGTAAAATCAAAATAAATGGAGAAAATTCCTAAAAAAGAAATTAATAAAACAAAAAATTTAAAGTATAGGGAGAGAAGGGCACTATGTGCCTTTTGAATAAGATTAGTGACTGACAAAATTATTAATGAAATTCCTTTTGCTCCTAGGAGAGTAGTTCATCCTTGGTCAAGGGATCGTAGCACCCCTTTAATTCTGAGATAGAAAGTTTTCATTAAGATTTTTTTGTGTGTAATATTAACATAATATCATCTTTTTCTTAAAAACTTTTCTAAATTTAGAGTTATAGTAGGTTTTAATATTTTTAGAGATAGATTATTAGCTATAAATATAATTACATTAATTAACATAATAAGGGGGATAATCTTATTTATCCATGGAATTATAAATGTTATCCTTTTGATAAAGCACAATGAGATAGCTCAACCGGCTATTAATACTCCTATAGTTAATCGAATAAGGGGGTTTGTTAATTTATGATTTTCTTCTGAAATTGGTTTTATAGGGGAGGTATTAATTTTAGGAAATGAAAGAAAAAATATTAGTCGGAGGCTATAAATTGCGGTTATTAAGGTGGCTAACATAGCTAGTATGACTCTAATTCTTTTTAATATTTTAATTTGCCTAGCCTCTAATATAGTATCCTTGGAATAGTATCCTGCTAAAAAAGGTAAGCCACAGAGAGCAAGACTTCCAATTGTTATACAGCTTTTAGTTAAGGGTAAGATAATATTTCTATTTCCCATCTTTCGTATATCTTGTTCTTTATTAAGTCTATGGATTATACTACCTGAACATAAAAATAGAAGAGCCTTAAAAAATGCATGGGTACAAATATGAAATAAAGCTAATTGGGGTGCTCCAATTCCAATAGCTATTACCATAAGTCCTAGTTGTCTAGTAGTTGAATATGCTATTATCTTCTTTATATCATATTGAGTTAGTGCGACTCTAGCCGCGAATAAAGCTGTTATCGCCCCCAGGATACAAATAAGAGTGGAGGCTCAGGTTAAATTAAGGATAAGAGGTCTGCACCGTAATAATAAAAAAACCCCGGCTACTACCATAGTTGAGCTATGGAGGAGAGCAGACACAGGTGTGGGGCCTTCCATTGCTGCTGGTAATCATGGATGAAGACTAAATTGAGCAGACTTACCTACAGCGGCTAAGATAATTCCTATGATAGCCAGTTTTGAAATAAAAGAATTTTTTTTAAAAAAGAAGATTTCTTTGAGATTTCATGATTTAAATTTTAGAATTGAAATGGCCATAAATAATATCATTCCTCTATCTCCTATACGTTTGTATATAATAGCTTGAAGAGCGGAGCTATTAGCTTCTGCTCGAGTAGTTCACCATCTAATAAGGATAAAAGACATAATTCCGACTCCTTCTCACCCTATAAATAATATAAATAAATTGTTGGATATTACTAATATAAGCATGAAGGCTAGAAATAAGATTAAAGTTCTTATAAATTGTTTCTTTTTTGGGTCTTTATCCATATAGTAAGAAGAAAATTCTATAATTGACCAAGTGACATAGAGGCCGATGGCAGAAAATAGGATAAAGGGCGTATCAAGTATAAGCGATAAATTAAAACTTTTTAATTTTCAGTAAAATCAATTTAATTTTATAATAAATATAGGCATTCCTAATAAATATCAGTAAAAAAATATTCTAATTGAAATAATTGAAGATTTCAGAAGGATTTTTATTGAATTTTTGTTTCTTACTCCATTAATAAATTTTTTTATAATAAAAGTAACAAAGGATAATAGAATTATTAATCTTAGAATCATCAGAAATACCATAGAATCAAACTACGGATTCTTTAACTTAGCAAGATAAGAATACTCGGTTATTTCTTGTCGATATAAGATTATTATTCTTATTTTTTAGAATCACAATCTAATGTTTTTTATAAACTATTATCGAATATGTTATAAGTTTTGGAATAAATATTAGGCCTATTAAGGGAAGAGCATGTAAAGTAATAATGAGGTTTTCTCGTTCTTTTATTTTTTTCCGCATAACATTTCACTTATGAGACCATCCTCTTTTTAGAAGTTGATAAATTGTTAATCTAAATATACTTGTTAATACAACACCTATAGCAATAGGTCAGTATGATACAACTCTTCAATTAAGAATAGATGAGAAGGCCAGAATTTCTCCGATAGCTTTTGGGAAAGGAGGGAGGCCTAGATTTGCTGTAATAAATAGTAGTCAGAATAAAGGTAAGAGTCCAATAGCGGCCTTTAATCTTCGTTTTATAAGAAGCGTGCGAGACCCCCTTCGCTCATAAAATATTTTTGCTAAAGCAAATAAAGCAGAGGAAACTATTCCATGAGCTATCATAATGATTATTCTGGCTCTTAAAGCTCATTCTGTTCCTGTGGCTAATTTTGCTATCATAAATCTCATGTGGGAGACGGATGAATAGGCGATTAAGGACTTAAGATCTGTTTGTGTTATACAAATAAGACTTGTAAGAATTCCCCCCCAACAACAGTAGAATATTAGTAATGGAGCTATTTTTTTTGTTAATGATTCTCAAAAGAATTGGTATAGTCGAATAAAACCGTATCCTCCCATCTTTAGAAGAATTGCGGCGAGTATCATTGATCCAGCTACAGGAGCTTCTACATGGGCCTTAGGCAATCATAGATGGAAAGTAAATATAGGGACCTTAACTAAAAAGGCTAGTATGCAGAATAGGGTTAGTGAGGGGGATATAATATTTGAGGGATTTCATTTTAGACTAATAATTTTTATGTTAAAGTCTTTATAATAGATAATTAGAATACTAATTAGTAGGGGGAGAGATCTAATGAGAGTATAAAAAACGAAATAGTAGGAAGCCTCAATTCGCTCTTTTTGTACTCCTCATCGGGCTATTAATAAGAGAGTTGGAATTAATGTAGCTTCAAATGCTAAGAAAAATAGGATTAATTTAGGGGCTGAAAATGTAATTATAAGAGCTAGAAGGATGATTAATTTAAATCTTATAAATTTTCGTTGTGAGACTATTTTTGTCTTTGAAAGTTTTTTTATCCTAGCTAGGAGAGTAACGGGAATTAATCAACAACTAAGTACAATTAGGGGGGTTCTTATATTATCAATTATTAATAAGGAGGATAAATGTCTTCAATTAATTTTTTTGGTTCTTCTATAAAGAAAGCAGGAAAAAAGAAATATTATTGAAATTTGGAAAATAGCAGTTTCTCAAATCTTTTTTTTTGGGGAGATTCAAATAGATATTATTACCCCTATTAGGGATAAAATTAAAGTTATCATTATTAGTTATTAGCTCAATCAAGTCCTCCTTTAAGTCACTCATAAATTAAGCCTATAGTTAAGATAAGTAAAAATATAATTAGGGGGGGCCCCCTTTTATTAACTCTTTCTAGGGAGGATGAAAAGGGGAGGGGCAGTAAAATAGCTATCTCTAAATCAAACAGGAGAAATAAAAGGGCGATTAGAAAGAACCGAAAAGAAAAGGGGAGTCGAGAAGATTTTATAGGGTCAAATCCACACTCATAGGGAGATACCTTTTGAATATCTGGTTTATGTGCTGGTAAAATTTGACCAACGATAAAGAGAGCTGCTGTAATTATTATACATATTATTATAAAAGAAATTATTAGTGACATAAAATAGAAGGTTGGCAGATTATAATGTAATTAGCTTGAAACTAAAATGATGCAGGTTTAATTCCTGTACCTTCTTAAGTCCCTCCCCATCAGTATATACAAATGAATAAAAATATTCATATAACATCTACAAAGTGTCAGTATCAAATAGCACATTCATAACCCACATGGTGGTTAAGAGAGAAGTGTCCTTTTATTAATCGGGTTAAACAAATAAATAAAAATGTAGTTCCTATAATAACATGGAGGCCATGAAATCCTGTAGCCACAAAGAATGCCCTTCCATAAATTCTATCGGCAATTGAAAATCTAGTTTCTCAGTATTCGTAGGCTTGGAGAGATGTAAATCAGGCACCTAGGAGTATCGTAACAGTTAGAGAAGTTCATGCTTCTTTTTTCTTTCCCTCACGAAGGCTGTGGTGAGATCAAGTTAGGGAGGCTCCAGAGGATAGAAGAACTGCTGTATTAAGGAGGGGGACTCCTCAAGGGCTTATTGCTTTAATCCCAATTGGGGGCCAAGACATTCCTATTTCTGGTGTTGGGGATAATGCTCTATGAAAAAAGGCTCAAAAAAATGAAAGAAAGAACATAATTTCTGATATTATGAATAAAATAAAACTAATCTTTAGTCCTAAAATTACATGGGAAGTGTGCATTCCTAAAAATGTAGCCTCTCGGACAACATCTCGCCATCAGAAAATCATAATAGTGATTAAAGTTATAATTCCTAGAAAAGCTGTTAGCAGAGAGTCTTTTTGGAATCATTTAACAAGTCCTATTGTTGTTACCATTGCTCCTATAGCCGCCCCTAAAGGTCAGGGACTTTGGTCAACTATATGAAAAGGGTGCTGGTGCTTAAGTAAATTTCTCATTTTTTATGAATTAATTTTTTCTTCTAAGTAATTCTTACTTAAGATAAGAAAGACAGTAGCTTGGATAAAGGCAACAGCCATTTCTAATATTAAGAGAATAATAATTAGTGAGATAGACATTATACCTAGGCAAGAATTATAATTAATTGCTTCTCATATAGTGCAAGAGCAGAGGAAAATGAGTAAGTGGCCAGCAAGAAGATTAGCACCAAGTCGAAATCCTAATGTTAGGGGCTGGATAAAGAGTCTAATAGTTTCTATAACTATCATTACTGGGGCTAAGTATATAGGAGTTCCTTGTGGAAGTAGATGTCTTATCTTATACTTTCAATTGTTCTTAAATCCAGCAATTTTTACGCAAATTCAAATTGGTAAAGATAGGCTAAAAGTAAATCTTAGATGAGAGGTTTGAGAAAAGGTATAAGGAATAAGTCTCATAATATTAAAACTGAGACAAATAAGAAAGAGTGAAAATAGCCATGGACTTCATGAATTTGACTTTCTATTTATACTAGTCAATAATAAATTTCATATAATATTTAAAAATATTGATGGAGAATTTTTTCGGTTTGTTATTCAGTGTGTTATTTTTCTTAATCATACTCACGATAAAGCTATAAGTCTTCCTATGAAAGTAAGAGAAAGTATAAATATCTTAGCAGGAATAAATTGGTCAAAAATATTAGTTAAAATTATCATGTTCATTTATTATTAGAAAAAGTTTTAGGTTTAGAATTTCTTCTATTAAGATTAATTATGTTTCTAATACTTTTTGTTGTAGTAAATACAAGCAGGAACATAAGTCAGGAAGTTAATAGGTTAATTAATCATATGGTAAAATCAAGTTGTGGCATTCTTTAATAGTAATTTTTTACTTTTGTATGATTAAGAGTCATATACTTTATCTATAAGTTAATTAAAGATTTATAGATTGATAATTTTATTACATCAATTATAAAATGTTTCTTGATTAACTGATTCAATAACTATTGGCATAAATCTGTGATTTGCCCCACAAATTTCTGAGCATTGGCCATAAAATATGCCTGGTCGGTCTAGGGTGACAAACATTTGGTTTAATCGTCCAGGAACAGCATCCATCTTTAGGCCTAATTGAGGGACTGACCAAGCATGTATTACGTCTGTAGAATAAGTAATAATTCGAATATTAGTTTTGTAAGGTAAAGTTAGCCGTTTATCTACTTCAAGAAGTCGCGGGAGGCCTTCTTGGTGGATATCTTCCAGGTGAACCATATAAGAATCAATTTCTATTCGTTGGTTATCCCAAATTTCGTAAGATCAGTATCATTGATGCCCTATAGTCTTTATAGTAATATCTGGTTTAGTCCCTTCATCCATTCAATATAATAAGTTTATTGAGGGGATTGCCAATGCTATTAAGATAAAGCCTGGGGATATTGTTCACCATAGTTCAACTTGTTGCTTCTCTGTAAACTTTCAATGAGATGGGCCTTTAAAAAGCAGGAGCATTAAGGCATAAATTATTAGTATAGTAATAAATATTATGAAGATCATAGAATAATCATGAAATCGGTGAAACTCTCCCATTATATGGGAAGCGGCGTCTTGGAATTTTAGTTGTAAAGGATGTGACATATTTATTTCTTTAAAAGTTTAGTAGAAATTATTCTTTTAGTTTTAAATTTTCGGGATATTAAAGCTAATATTGAAATACCTATTCTTGCTTCTATTGCTGAAAGGGTTAATAAAAACAATGAAAAAGAGAAGTTAAGATTTTTTTTTAGGCTAAAAGATCCAATAATTTTTAATATAACTAAATTGAGGATAATTAATTCTAAAGCTATTAGTATAGATAGGAGAAATTTCTTTTTATAAAAAATTCTTAAGATAGCCGAAATAATAGAGAAAGAAGTAACTAATAATATTAACTGCATAAAGAAGTTTCAAGAATTATTGAAATTAAATGAGTCGAAATCATTAGTTTTTATTAAACTAACTTCTTTAAGTGAGAATTTCCTTATTTATATTTTCTCATGATGTAGGCATTTCTTTGAATGTGTGGCCTTGTGGGGGAAAGCTAGGATAGTGCCATTCTAGATTAGTGGATATTTCTTTGGCATTATAATTTATATTCTTATTTTTAAGGGATAGAGCTGTTATAGTTAAAAAGCCAATTGTTCCTATAAATGTTAGAAGGGATCCTAAAGAAGAAACTGTATTTCAGAAAGTGAAAGCGTCGGGGTAATCTGAATATCGTCGGGGCATTCCCGCTAGACCAAGAAAATGTTGGGGAAAAAATGTTAAGTTAACTCCAATAAACATTAAGACAAAATGAGCTGTGGCACTAGCATTATCTAGTTGTGCCCCTGTAAATAAAGAAAATCAATGGTTAAACCCCCTAAAAATAGCAAATACAGCCCCCATAGATAATACATAGTGAAAATGAGCAGTTACATAGTAGGTATCATGAAGAGCTACATTGAGAGATGAGTTAGATAATACAATTCCTGTTAGTCCTCCTATCGTAAATAAAAATATAAAGCCTAAGGCTCATAGAAGGGAGGGATGGGCCTTACTAATATTAAAGGGGACTCCTTGGAGGGTAGCAAGTCATCTAAAAATCTTAACTCCTGTCGGAATAGCGATTATCATAGTCGCCGCAGTAAAATAGGCTCGGGTATCAACATCAAGCCCTACTGTAAACATATGGTGGGCTCAAACTATAAACCCTAAAATTCCTATTGTTATCATTGCATACATCATTCCGAGATAGCCAAAAGGCTGCTGCTTCCCAGTACGATTAGTTACTACATGAGATATAATACCAAATCCTGGAAGAATTAGTATATAAACTTCAGGATGTCCAAAAAATCAAAATAAGTGTTGAAATAAAATTGGGTCTCCTCCTCCAGTCGGGTCAAAGAAGGATGTATTTATATTACGATCTGTTAGTAGCATTGTAATTGCTCCAGCTAAGACGGGGAGAGATAACAGTAACAAAAATGTAGTTATTAGGATTGATCACACAAAGAGAGGAGTGCGGTCCATTGTCATTCCCGGAGCTCGCATATTAATTATAGTTGTTATAAAGTTTATTGAGGCCATAATTGAAGAGGCTCCCGCTAAGTGTAAGGAAAATATTGCTAAATCAACACAGCCCCCTGCGTGAGCAACAGGCCCTGATAAGGGGGGGTAAATTGTTCATCCTGTCCCAACTCCTCTTTCTTTTCCAGCCGAGGCTATTAATAATAAGAATGAGGGGGGGAGTAATCAGAATCTCATTTTATTCATTCGCGGAAAAGCCATGTCAGGAGCTCCGATCATTAAAGGAACTAGTCAATTTCCAAAACCTCCAATCATAATTGGCATCACCATAAAAAATATCATTACAAGGGCATGGGCAGTCACTATTACTTTATAAGTTTGGTCTTTTTGGATAAGAGATCCAGGCTGAGAAAGTTCTACTCGAATAATTTTCCTCATTGCTGTTCCAACGGTCCCAGCTCAAGCACCAAAAATTAAATATAGAGTCCCTATATCCTTGTGTTTTGTTGAAAAAAATCACCGACTAATATATAGGTTTAGTTTAGAATTATAAGCTTCCATTTGAGATTAAGTAGCTCTACTTATTACCTGCTTTGAAGGCAAGTGGTTTGTTTAACCTAAATCCCTTCCATTTTTTTTTTTTTTAAAATATTCCTAATATTTTATAAGAAATGGAAGTCCTTAGTTAGAATTAGTTTCATTGAACTTATAAGGTAAGCAGCTTATAGCTTTCAGGATTTATTTTTATATAGGAAGTATTACATAGGTTGATATTTTATCAAGGTTAGTATAAAGAAGCTACAAATAAATATTAGAAATTAATTATGGTATAAGGAAGAAGTGAGGTTAGAAACGATACAAGATAGTTTACCACGTTACTATTATGCTCGGGGGCAATATAATTAAATAAAAGTTATTATCTACTTTGTAAGCAAGTGGTCCAATAACCAAATTTTACTTCTAATTTATTATAATAAAATATCAAGAAATGGAAGTTCTGAGTTAAAATTAACTTCTTTCTATTTACAAAATAGACAGCTTATAGCTTTCAGGACTTATTTTCATATTATCTTTTCAAGGGCTTTTATTATTGGCATTATAATAATAAATTTTAAGAAGTAATAAATTGAGGCTAGTTGACCTATGACTATAAAAGGGTATTCTACAGGTTGACTCCCTATCCAGGTTAGGATAAAGAAGTTAGAAACAAATAATCAGAAGGCTATTTGTCTTAGAGGTCGATATTTACATGATTTTTTTGGGGAGAAATGCAGAATTGGGACTAGAAATAGTATTAGGATGGCTCTAACTAATGCTATAACTCCTCCTAGCTTATTTGGTATTGATCGGAGAATAGCATAAGCGAATAAAAAGTATCACTCAGGTTGAATATGGGGGGGGGTTACTAAAGGGTTTGCTGGTATAAAATTTTCAGGGTCAGTTAAGACTAAAGGGTAAATTAGAGCAAGAAATCTAAGAATTATAATGAAAATAATGAATCCGATTAAATCCTTGGATCTAAAATATGAATGAAAGGCTATCTTATCATAATCAGAAGTTATCCCTAAGGGATTTTTGGAACCAGTTTCATGTAAAAAGAGGAGATGTAAGATTCTCAGGAATGCTAAGATAAAAGGGAATAAGAAATGAAAAACAAAAAATCGGTGTAGTGTGGGTTTATCTACTGAAAATCCCCCTCAAATTCATTGTACAATATCTATACCTATTAATGGAATTGCTGTTACAAGATTAGTTATAACTGTAGCGGCTCAAAAAGACATTTGTCCTCATGGAAGAACATATCCAAAGAAAGCAGTAAGTATTGATAGTAAAAATAGGATAACTCCTATTTTTCACGTCATTTTTTTTATATACGAGCCATAATATAGTCTCCGACCCATATGAAAGTATATACATATAAAGAACATTGAACCTCCTTTAGCGTGAATTTTTCGGATAAATCATCCATAATTAACATCTCGGCATATATGTCTAATAGATGAAAATGCCATTGAGATATCAGGAGTAAAGTGCATTGCTAGAAATATCCCTGTAATAATTTGCACTATTAAACAAAATCCAATAAGTGATCCGTAATTTCATCAGGCAGATATTTTTCTTGGTGTTGGTAAATCTCATAGTGAATTTTTTATTATATTAATAATAGGATGTTTCTTTCGAAGGGGGGTTTTCATTGAGAAGTTATAAATTTTATTTATAATGTTGAACTGACAGACCAATGTTATTTTTTAACTAAACTTCTATATATTTCATATTCTTATAAGGGGTAAAATACTTCAAAGTGCATATAAGATTGAGGTTTTGATTATAATTATAGCTCATAAAGAAATAATTTTTGTATTTAATAAAAAGAATCTATTTGAAAATAGGGTCTTTGAGAGAGGTCATTGTATAATGTAAGAGTTAATGCAGATCTGTATATAAAAGTAAAGAGATAGGAGTCTGGCTCTTATAAGAATTAGGATAGTTAATAATCTTTGGTTATTAAGAACTATATAGAATATTAGTCACTTATAAAAAAACCCTAGAAGAGGGGGGAATCCTGCTATTGATAAAATTCTGATTAATAAAATGAGGGATAAAGTAAAGTTTTTTGTTATATTATTAGTCTTTGATAAGTGTTCTAGACTATATACTTTTCCGATTCAAATGAGAGGAGTTATCATAATTGTATAGGAAAGAAATAAAATTATTCCAAATCATTTTTTAATATTTGGAAATGATATAATAATTCAACCGAGATGAGCTATGGAGGATAGCGCTATTAACTTTCGTAATTGAATTTGGTGTACTCCAAAGATAGACCCAATAATAACTGATATGGTGCCTATTATTCTTAATAGAATTATTGAGAAATTTTTTCTTATTTTTATTATAATATAAATAGGAATTATCTTAGAAGGGATAGCTATAAAAAATCCTCTTCATAATTTAATTCCTTGCATTACATCAATAAACCAAAAATGGGCAGGGAATATTCCAATCTTAATACAGAGGGATATAATTATAATTAAATATTCGAATCATTTATATTTTCCTTGAAGAAGAATTTTACCTGAGAAAAATAGCCGAATTAAAATCCCTGTTAGTAAAAGAGCTCTTCCTGTTGCTTGAAATAGGAAGTACTTTTTGGTTCTTTCAATAGAGCGAGGAGAAATTTTTGATCTAAGAATTGGAATTAAAGCTAGGCTTTGGAGTTCTACTCAGAATCAAATAATTAGTCATTTTTTAGAAAATAGGCAGCCTAGGATACTTAATATTAAAGTCCTAATATAAAATATTATTTTTGTCATAAAGATAGAGCTAGGCTTGAACTAGCTAAAAGATAGTTATCGGCTATCTTTCCCTTCCTTTAGGGGTCTATCTTTAGTGGTTAGGGGGAGTGGCTTTAAATAAGGCTGTAATGATATAATAAAAAATTAGTAGGGATATAGTTAGGGGAAGAAATTTCTTTCACATTAATTTCATTAGTTGATCATACCGTATGCGCGGAAATGAAGCCCGTATTCATAAAAATGAGAAAATAAGCACCATTATCTTTATAACTATTATAATAATTTTGATGGGTTTTATAATTTTAGAAAAAAAGTATGGCCCCAAAAATAATATTACAGTAATCATATTTATAAATATTATTTTGGCATATTCCCCTATAAAAAATAATGCAAAAGGGGCACCGGCATATTCCACTTTATACCCTGATACTAGTTCTGACTCTCCTTCAGCAAGATCAAAGGGAGTTCGTTTGGTTTCAGCCAGGGAGGATATAAATCACATTATAAATAGAGGGAAACATGGTAAAATTATTCAGATTTTTTTTTCTTGTAGGTGAGAAAAAGAGTAAAGTCCTCAACTTCCTACAAGAATAATTAAGGGGAGAATAATAAGCCCAAATCTTACTTCGTAGGAGATTGTTTGTGCAACTGCTCGAATTGCTCCTAGGAGGGCATACTTAGATTTAGAGGCTCATCCAGCTCCTAGTACGGGATAAACTGATAATCTTGAAAATGTTATTATAAAAAGAAGAGAGAGAGTTAATTTAATTCTTCTTTTAAGAATGGGGGCTGTTCTTCATAATAAAATAGCTATAAAGAAGAATAGGGGGGGAGAGAGGATAAAAAATAAGGATATTGAATTTGATGGCTTTAATTTTTCCTTAATAAATAACTTTAGCCCATCTGCAAATGGCTGTAAAAGTCCTAAGGGTCCTACAAGGTTTGGTCCCTTTCGTAGTTGGATATAGCCTAAAGTCTTTCGTTCAAGAAGAGTTAGAAGTGCGACTGATACAAGGATTGGAATTATAAATAGTAATAAGTTAATAATTTTAATTATATTAATTATAAGAGATTTGTATAATTTTATCATAATTATAGGGAGGGTTTAAACCTCCATTTTTAGATTTTAAGTCTATTATTATTTCATTTTAATTACTACAAGGAATTTAGGTTGGCAGGTTTTAATCCTACTACTCTTTGGTTAACGGCCAAATGCTCAATCATTAAACTTCAATCTAGAAAATAGGTAAATGGGATACTATGAAAATTTGAATTTTATGTTAAGAGTTCAAGTCTCTTTTTTTTAGCATAGCGGTAGTTAAATAATAATTTTAGAATTGCACTCTAAAGTTGGGGATAGTCCCCCCACTATAAAAATTTTTTGTAAGGTGTCCGAGATTTTAGGTATTGGTTTGTAAAACCAGAAAGGAGGGTTTCCTCCCTTATAAAAAGAAAAGAATAGCTATGGGTAAAGTGTTGTTTTTACGAGACAATGATGTTTGTTAAACTCAAACTTCTTTTATAAAAGCTTTAGGAAATTACCTCTGTTAGATTTGCAATCTATTGTGCTATATTTACACTATAAAGCTATAATTTTTATAGTTTAAAAAAAACATCAGATTTTCTTCTTGAAAATTTCCAATTCGGAATAAAAATTTTATAGGGGTATCATTCCTATAAATTAAAATATTTTATCAAAATAGTTAAGATATAATAAGACTTTGAAGAAGTTTAGTAGAGATAATATTCTCTTTTGATAAAAGAATTTGGTTCTAGTTTTTATTGTTGAGGGGTTAGAAACTTATACATGTAAGCTATTAAGTGTTCCGGTGAGGACCCGAGAGAATTAAGAAATTAATTAAAGATATTTTGTTCAGAAGTCGGATGTATTACTATAATTATAGAGGAAAATTACTATTAAGTATCGTCACATCTGCAGTAATAAATATTTAACCCTGCCTGTAGGGGTGATTAAATTTAATAACCTAAGAACTGGCGAAGATACCGTGCCAGCAGCCGCGGTTAAACGGGCAGTTTTCTTAATATAATAGGTAGCTTAATACAGATATTCTTAATAAAAAGATGAGAAGATAAGATTATAATGTGGAATTTAGATTTTCTTGGGTATATTATATGTAGGTGAAGAGACTGTTAAGATAAGGTTAGAGACCTGGTTTTGATATCCAGTTATTCCTTAGAGAAAAAGTTAATGCTGGTAGAGTATTGAGGAAATCTTTGAGAAACAAAGAACTTGGCGGTGATTTAATCCTGATCAGGGGAGTTTGTCCAATAAAATGATGATCCACATTACACCTGACCTCTTGTGTTTGTTCAGCCTCTATATCATCGTCATTAAGTCTTCATTGTAAATTAGAAGACTATAGTTCTTAAATGTAGAAAGATGTCAGATCGAGATGGAGCCTATAAAGGGGGGACGGATGGACTACAATAATAGTTAATTATTACTTGGTGTAGTTATGAATTCTTTTTTGAAAAAGGGGGTTGAAATAGGACTTGATAGTAATAGACTATAAGAAAGAGACTATGAATTAAGCTCTAAATTGCGTACACATCGCCCGTCACCTGCGGGGATAACCTGGAGTAAGTCGTAACAAAGTAGGCGTACTGGAAGGTGCGGCCTGGCCGATTGCAGAGGTAGTTTATAAAAATATAGACTTTGGGTGTCTAAGATGTTAATATTTAACTCTTTGAAATTTTGTAAAATAAGTTAAGGAAACTGTTGGGCTCATGTCTCAAATACAGGGATGGAATTTCTCTTTTTACTTGGTGTAAAATATCTTTGATAAAAATAGGGTAATAAAGTAATTAAAATTTTGTGTAATGAGGTTGTATAAAATATTTTTGTATGTCTATTAAGTTAGTAAAGTTTATTGAATTAGAAATAAACACCTATAGGGATTGTACTGTAAAGGTAATTGAATTAAAATATAAAAAAATTATAAAGAAAGTTTTAGACTTTACCTTTTGTATTATGGAGAACTTAATAATAAAAGAAGTTTCTTTATAAACGAAATAATATGATTTATCTTTTTCCCTGTAATTGGCAGAAAGTTTAACTGTAGAAAAAGTATGAGCTGGAGGAAAAGATAGAAGTGAAATGCTAATCGAATATTATGATAGCTTTTTTCTGAGTAAATTAGTATAAGCTAAATAAGAATTAATTCTTTGGAGAATTTATTGGTTGATCAGTAGACTCTTGGAGGTAAACCTTTTTATTTGAGAAAAGACAATAAATTGTAGAGTTAGCTAAGAAGTAGGGTTTAAGCATTTTTCTAGAAAGAGAGCGTTTGAGCTCCTTAATAGCTTGTTTTTATAATAATTGAAAGACTTCTGTGCTCATAATGTTAGTACTTAGATATTGATTTAGATCATGAAATAATGGTTCTATGAGTAAAATTTCTCAGTTTTATATAATAAAATAATTTGATTATGTGCAATTTTAATTACTAAAAAATGTTCTTATATTAGATGAGAAATAGTATATAAATATAGGGAAAGGAACTCGGCAAAATTTCTCTCGCCTGTTTACCTAAAACATCGCCCCCAGAAAATTATTGAGGGGTCTTGCCTGCCCAGTGATAAATATTTAACGGCTGCGGTATTTTGACCGTACAAAGGTAGCATAATCATTTGCCTATTAATTGTAGGCTGGAATCAATGGCTGGACGAAGAGAAAACTGTCTCTCTTTATAAAAATTGAATTTAGTATTTTGGTGAAGAAACCAAAATAATAAAATGGGACGAGAAGACCCTATTGAGCTTTAGCTTTTTTCTATAAATATTTATAGATACAAAGTTTTGGTTGGGGCAACTAATCTTATAATAAGACAAGGTTAATTAGTGAAAGAATTAAATCTAAATTTGACCCATAATTTTAGGGTATTAAGAAAAAGTTACCATAGGGATAACAGCGTAATTTTCTTTGAGAGTACATATTGACAAGAAAGTTTGCGACCTCGATGTTGGATCAAGATATCCTGGAGGTGTAGCCGTTTCCAAGGGTGGGTTTGTTCAACCTATAAAATCTTACGCGATCTGAGTTCAGTCCGTCGTAAGACAGGACAGTTTCTATCTATTAAATATTCCTTTTTGTACGAAAGGACTCTAGGAAAATAAATAAAGACTAAAGTTTATTTATAAATAATATTAGAAAAAATAATATAATTTTGTTATTATATTAGAGTATACCTGATTTCCAATCAGGAGGGTTGTTTAAACAAACAAAATAAAAATTTTTATCAGATATAGTTTATAAAATACTTGTTTTAGGCACAGGAGATACTATCTTTAGTTTTCTGATTTTTCATTATTCTATAATTTATAAAAAAATTGATCCCCCCTATAAAATAAAATTTAAAAAAGATTTTATACCCCTTCTTTTTTTGTTAAAATTTTATTGGAGGAATAAAATAACAAATTTTCAATATTTAAATTAAAGTCTAAAAAGAACCATGGAAGGAATGAATTTATATTTTACAAATATAGAGATTGGAAAATATTAAAAGAGGAATGAAATGACAAATATTCCAATGCAAAAGAAATAATATGAATGAGCAAAGACCCACAAGTCGTGCGCGAATGAAATAGTGGAAATAAATAACCAATAGATCGACTTCTATAAGGAATACAATGACAAATATCCCAATATAAGGAATTATATACTAAGTAGTAACATTAGATCGTACCTTTAGGGAATGAAATGACAAGTATTCCAATACTAGAATACTCACAAAAAAAAGAGAATATATATATATAGGAGTAAGTGACAGACATAAACTATTCAAGGACTAAATCCTGGAGGTGACGACAAAAAGAAGCTATAATATGAGCCCAAGACCTCTAAGTCGAGAGCGAATTAGAATTAGGGACACTCAAAACACAAAAAAATGTCTAAATAATATATTAGAAATAGTAACCTATACGTATGAAATGACAGATATTTCAATATTTAGATTAAGAAAAACTATCGGAGGTAACGACAAAATGAATATTAAATTAAATTATATGAATAAGGGGTTAAGGGATTTTCTATTTTGTTTGGCAGCTGCTTAAAGTATAAGTTCTATAAATGTTAAATTTTATTATAGGAATTATTTTATTCGGGGGTCTTGTTTTAATGTTTAGAGGTTCCCCTTATTATGGCTTATTAGGTGTTTTAATTCAATCTGGAGGATTTTCTTTATATTTATTTTTATGGGGACTGCCATTTTTTTCTTTATTATTAATATTAATATATATCGGGGGAATGTTGATTGTTTTTTTGTTTTCTACCATTCTTTCTGCAGAGCGGTATCCAGGGTCAAGATGAGTTGAAGTTTTAGTCTTTCTTTGGGGAAGATTAATTATATTAATTCCAATAAACTTTGATTGACATTTTGGAGATCTTAAATATTCTATGTGTTCTTTAAGAAGAGAATTAGGATTTTTGGGAGTTTTTGGAGATTTATGATTAGTAACTTGTTTAATAGCTTTAATACTTTTAGTAACTTTAGTTGTTGTATTAATAATTGCTTTTGAGCATAGAAAGATTAGACTTCGTAGTTTATTGGTGCAGCTATGTATACATCTTTAAAATTAATAAATATTATCTTAATATTATTATTATAAGGGTACCCCCTTATTAAAGAATTTATTAACAATAATTGATTGAGTCACTATACATAGATGTCAAGAGATTTT